GTCGATACTATTACTTTCTCTCGAACCATGGTAATCTTATTATTTGATCAAATCATTAAATTATTTATTTCTCTTGAAATCATTTCAATGTTTTGTTTATTTTTACACACGCCTTTTTTTAGGGGGCCTACAGCCATTATGTGGCATAGGGGTTACATCCCGTATGAAACTTAATATTACACCACTTCTACGAATAGCCCTTAATGCTGCATCTCGTCCGAGACCGGGGCCTTTTATCATGACTTCGGCTCGTTGCATACCTTGATCCACTACCGTCCGAATAGCATTTCCTGCTGCGGTTTGTGCCGCAAAGGGTGTCCCTCTTCTTGTACCCTTGAATCCACAAGTACCGGCGGAGGACCAAGAAATTACCCGGCCTCGTACATCTGTAACAGTCACAATGGTATTGTTGAAACTTGCTTGAACATGAATAACCCCTTTTGGTATTCTACGCGCACTCTTACGTAAACCAATACGCCCATTCCTACGTGAACCGATTCTGGGTGCGGGTTTTGCCATATTTTATCGTCTCATAAATATAAGTCAGAGGTATATGGATATATCCATTTCATGCCAAAACGGATCTTTTCCGCTTTTTTTTATTTGTATATTGGGTCCCTTAGGGAGTCTCTTTTATTTTATAAAGATTATCCTTGTCTTTGTTTATGTCTCGGGTTGGAACAAATTACTATAATTCGTCCCCGTCTACGGATCAGTCTACATTTTTCACAAATTTTACGAATGGAGGCCCTTATTTTCATATTTGTCATTCCTTAACTGAATTTCAAATTTACTTATTTGAAGAAAATTAGTTTCTGGAAATTTGAAACTTTCGAATTGTATCCCTCCGAAAGGAATATTGAAGTTGAAAAAAAAAAACCACCTAATCGTTTGAATCCTTGTTTCGGAGTCTAGAAACTATATGCCCTTTGGTTGAATCATAATGACTTCTTTCAATTTTTACTCTATCTTCCGTTGGTATACGTATAAAACTACGTTGAATCCTTCCTGAACCATAACCTAGAATCCGATCTTCATTATCTAAATGAATCCGAAGCATACCATTCGGAAGTGATTCAGGAATTAAACTTTCATGAATCCAGTTTTCTTTTTTCATTCGCGGTAAAACCTCCTTGAAGTATTAACTAATGTAAGAGGAGAGTGAGAATAGAAACCTGTTCTTTATCTTTTTTTTTCACAAATGGTAAAGTTCCATATCTTAATTTGGATATAAGAAAGCTTACCATATATAACACAAAATTTCTCCGCCGATTCCTTCTAGTTGGGCCTCTCGGTCCGTCATTATACCCCGAGAGGTAGAAAGAATTACAATCCCCATCCCACCTAAAATTCTAGGAATTCGTTGATAACTAGAATAGATTCGTAGACCGGGTCGACTGATCCGTTTTAAATTTAAAACAGTTTTACATGGACCTTTCCTATTCCTTCTATGCCGTAGGGTTAAAACCAAAAAATATTTGTTGTTTTCCTGATGTTTCCTCACATTTTCAATAAAACCTTCTCTTAACAGTATTTTAACAAGGTTTTCGGTGATGTTAGTAGATGGTATTCGAACTGTTCCTTTTCTATTCATGTCAGCATTGCGTATAGAAGTTATTATATCAGCAATAGTGTCTTTACCCATGATAAATTAAAATTATTGTTACCCCCGAACTTTGATATAATCAACATGCTTTTTTCTTTCTATTTTATGAATTGTTAAAGATATATGCGTGAGACAAATTTACTAATTAATCTAGTTTACTCTATTCATATTTTATTCAAATGCTATAATAGCATTAGAGTCTCCGTTTTATTAGACTTATAATACTTCAGGTGCTAATGAAACTATTTTAGTGAAATTTAACTGTCTCAATTCCCGTGCGATCGCACCAAAAATTCTAGTTCCTTTGGGATTTCCTTCTTGATCAATAACAACCGCAGCATTGTCATCATATCGTAGTATCATACCGTTGTCACGTTTGAGTTCTTTACAAGTACGTACAATTACAGCTCTGATCACTTCGGATTTTTCTAGAGGTGTATTTGGTATTGCTTCCTTGATTACAGCAACAATAACGTCACCAATATGAGCATATCGTCGATTACTAGCTCCTATGATTCGAATACACATTAATTGTCGGGCCCCGCTGTTATCCGCTACATTTAAGTGGGTTTGAGGTTGAATCATATCATTTTTTTTTATTTGCTCTTTCACTGCGAAGGGGCTAAGTAAAAAAAGAAATATTGTTTGTCCAAAACAAAAAAAAAAGAAACCTATAATTTTGTTTTTTTTTTTTCATTCAAAAGATTTCTTTTCTTTGGTTATACATTCTTATCCCGAAATAATGAATTGCGTTCGTATAGGCATTTTTGATGCCGCTATTGAAATAGCCTTTCTGGCTACATTTTCTGCTACTCCACCCATTTCATAAAGTATTCTACCCGGTTTAACGATAGCTACCCAATATTCGGGAGATCCTTTACCGGAACCCATACGCGTTTCCGCGGGTCTTACTGTAACAGGTTTGTCTGGAAATATACGTACCCATATTTTTCCGCCGCGGCGTACGTTTCGTGTCATTGCTCGCCGCCCTGCTTCTATTTGTCTAGACGTGATCCACGCGGGTTCAAGTGCCTGAAGAGCATATCTACCAAAGCAAATACGATTACCTCGATAAGATATTCCTTTCATTCTTCCTCTATGTTGTTTACGGAATCTGGCTCTTTTGGGGTTATAGTTGATGGTTCTTTTTCAATTTCAATTCCATCTCTACTACAGAACCGGACATGAGAGTTTCTTCTCATCCAGCTCCTCGCGAATGAAAAATAACAATTATAACATGGTATACATGTATTTAATGAATAATATACTGAATCGTGGGAGTCTTTGAGATTTTATCTAATATCTAATCTATTAGAAATTTGTATATCTTGTTTTGATAGTTTATATAAAAAAAACTAAACATGTATTCAATTTCTATTTATTTATAGTTATAGATAATTATTTTATAGATTAGTTAGAGATAATAGATAATAATAATAGAATTTCGTTTTATTATAACGAGTATTTATTTTGTTTTGTCTTTTTTATTATCATATTATATTGGATCTATCAAAATTTAGAAATCCAATAAAATAAAAACTTTCGCGGGCGAATATTTACTCTTTCCATATCTATTTCAGTTGTAGGGTTATCCTATGACATGGCCTCTCAGAATAAAAGTGGATTGGTCCCGGGTTCGTTTCGCCATCCTACCCAATGAATTATTAGGATTCGTTTTCAATAGAATCTTCTGCATCCACGGGTTCCGTCGTTCCCATCGCTTCGCGATTAATGGTTAGGCCTGAATTCTACAGCGGAGCTCCTAATGAAAATGAAATGTGTTATTGAGTCAATTTTCTCAGTCTTTGTGGACCCAGGGCTCTTGACTTTTTTTGTTCTATGAACAAATTAATCGAATTATAGATCAATCAAATTAGTATTGATGCTTTATTACGCTATCCTTTATAAGATCGCTCAGAGACCTTACATATTGGAATCATATAGCATTAGTATTCTTTTTCTCTCTTTCTCTCACCCTTCCATTTATCTGCATTCTTTTTGTTATTGCTTCACAACTTAAAATCAGATTGGTTTTTCTTTTTTTTGCTTGTTTATGCAAACAAAAATTAAGTTGCTACAATGATATGATCAATATATCATATCGTGACTAGTTCTTTAGATCCAGATAATATGAAGCGGTGAGTTGGTTATTAGTTCGATAGTTATTAGTTCATACTATGGGCCAGTCCGTTTTTTTGACTACTAACCCTACAAAAACCAACGAGTCACACACTAAGCATAGCAATTATATCAATATAAAAAAATGAATTGAATTTTTATTCAACCTTATAGAATTGCCCATTTTTTTTTGATTTAACAGAAAAAGAATGAAAGAGTTTGTCATTTTTTGCTTTTTTATTTCCGTAAAGACAAGTCAAATAAAGGCTTAGGCTTCCTCGTCTACAAATATCCAAATTTTGATGCCTAATACCCCATAGATAGTTCCAACTGCATAGGAACAATAATCAATTTTAGCTCGAATGGTTTGTAGAGGAACTCTGCCCTCTCTGATCCATTCGACACGCGCAATCTCTTTTCCGTCGATACGTCCTGCAATTTGTACTTGAATTCCTTTTGTACCTGCTTGTTCAGTTAATTCAATAGCCTTTTTCATTGCTTTTCGAAATGAAACCCTATTCTTTAATTGTCCGGCTATAAATTCGGCGAGAATATTAGGGTGTCCATAAGGGTTTGTAATTCTTGTAAGAGCAATGTTGAGTTTTCGGTTTACACAATTAATTTCTTTTTGTACATCTATCTGCAATTCTTCGATTCTTCGAGGCCCACCTTTACCTTCTAGTAATAATTTTGGGAATCCCATATAGATTATGACCTGAATCAAATCGATTCTTTTTTGAATCTTTATGCATGCAATTCCCTCAACACCAGAGGATATTTGAATATTTTTTTGTACATAATTCTTGATCCAATCTCGGATTTTTTGATCTTCTTGTAGCCCTTCGGAATAATTTTGTGGTTGTGCAAACCAAAGAGAATGATGACCTTGGGTTGCACCAAGTCTGAAACCAAGTGGATTTATTTTTTGTCCCATAATCTCCCAATACTATATATATCATGACACGTCATATCCGTGTACTTACTTATTTTTATTTCTCCATACGTTGCCTTTGAAGTATAATATGGCGTATTTGGCTCCTTTATACTTCCTTTACAGATATATCTTTTAATCCAATAGTTATATGAAAAACGGGTCTTTTTATCGGATAACTACGCCCTCGAGCTCGAGGTTTTCATTTTTTCACAGTAGTACCCCTTCACGACTTCCGCTTTGCTAATGATTAAACTTGCTTCGTTTAAACCGACATTGTGAATAGCTTTTGTTGCTGCAGAATAAACCAATTTTAAAAAATTGGATAACCCACTCGATAAGGCA